TCATTCAATAGAAAATTTATCAAATTCCTGTAGTAGTATAATAGTAGTATAAGGGTTCTCTCCATTATTGGCTTCGGATTAGAAACTGAAAATCAGATATAATGTGAGATTGCTTTCGAATAATTCACGAGGGAGATTATCATATTCCTTTCTAATTCAATTAGATGCGAAATCTATAAATATTCTTTCTTTTTGTAGTTGTAGAAGATGTTTTTTGTTGGAACCCCCCTTTTTTTTCATTTTTAAGGAATTGATTAGTTGTCCAGTAACAAGTAAGACTAGTAGATAGTCTTCGATGAAAGAAAGAGAACAAGCAAGTAGAATAAGAATCAATATTCACGATGCAAGCATTGTTGTATTAGGCCCTTTGGGTCTTTCGTGACCTAATTAGAATTAGAAAGTCGGGGCTTTCTAATTTTAATTAGGTCACGATTAGATTCTGCAAAACTCTTTTTCTTCTTATTTGAGATATTATGTGAATGAACCTACTACTGAATCTAATGAGTTCAAATTAAAGTAAAAAAAGGAAAGTAATAAAGTAAGAGGCATTATACTATAAGGTCATTTTTGGTTCGAAAATACACAATATATTCGATACAATAATAAAAAAAAAAGATAAAAAAAAAAATAGAAATGATTTTCCAATTTGAAATTTTAAGCGATTCAAATTCATTTATTTTTTGAATGAAGTTACCCAACACAGTTTTTTATTATTTAAAATTCTTTATTATTAATATTAGTATAGTTATAGTAATTATTAATATAGATAGTAATTATTAGTATAATAATATTTGTTTTTAAGAGTTGCACAATGAATCGAATCTGTTGATTCGGAATCACGGGATGAATAGATATCACAGATGATGAATTGATTTCTTACCTATGTCACTCTATTTTTTTATTACTATTTATAATGATAATAATTGCTGAATCAAAAACTTTCAATTGAACTTATTCTTTCAATTGGTATTTTTGTTTATCTCTTTCAAAACTAAAATTGAAATTTAGGGAAGTGCTTTATAAACATATGTATAAAAAAAAATAACATATTTCATTTAGCCTCTTTATGCCTACCATAACTAGTTATTTCGGTTTTCTACTAGCGGTTTTAACTATAACTTCAGCTCTATTTATCAGTTTGAACAAGATACGACTTATTTGAAATTAATTGAATGAATAATTCATAAAAAAAAGAAATCTTTCTGTGGTATTCCATATATTCTATAGTTTCTTACCGTGTCAATTTCAAATTCTTGGTCATTAAGATTCATGTGCAATACGAATTAATATTTAAGAATAGATATTACCTCTCCCTTTCTCCTTTCAAACAAATTGAAATGATTGAAGTTTTGCTATTTGGAATTGTCTTAGGTCTAATTCCTATTACTTTGGCTGGATTATTTGTAACTGCATATTTACAATACAGACGTGGTGATCAGTTGGACCTTTGATTAATTAATATCTCTTTTTTTTATTGACCCCCTACTTGTTTTAATTTTAATCCATAGGGGGTCAAATTTAGATTACTGTTCAATTATTTCATTGTAATTTTCGACCTAAGAATAACAAGAATGGAATCACGCTCTGTAGGATTTGAACCTACGACATCGGGTTTTGGAGACCCACGTTCTACCGAACTGAACTAAGAGCGCTTTCTAAATATTTTGTAACCCTAATATATTTTTGCATGCATCTACTATTATATTATATAGAATTATATAGAATATTGTAAAATGCAAGATTGATCATATTATGTATTGGATTATGGATACCCAATTTGAATCGATTTCAATTAATCCCTTGTTACTGCTCATAAGATAAGTAATAGGTAGGGATGACAGGATTTGAACCCGTGACATTTTGTACCCAAAACAAACGCGCTACCAAGCTGCGCTACATCCCTTTCCATTGGTCGACAGTGTCATTGTAGAGAATACCTGTATTGTTTTCCACATCTTTATTTTATCCATTCATATACAAAAATTATCTTGTCATTTATTTTTTTTATCTCATATCATATAACATATTATTAAGTATAATAAAAGACTTATATACGTAACGTATAATTAAACCCGCTGTAAAAAAAATGAATATAATATTTTTCGGGAATGTTGGGACATAAAAGGGTGTATTTTTTTTTTCTTTTTTTTAAGAAAAGGAATAGCTACTGAATCGTTGTATATTTCCATTATAATTAGGCATTCCGCGTACAAATACAAGTGATCATTAATTACATATATGTCTGATCATATATGTATTACAAATTACAATAAATAAGGAGGATTTAAAATGCGAGATCTAAAAACATATCTCTCCGTGGCACCGGTAGTAAGTACTTTATGGTTTGGGTCTTTAGCAGGTCTATTGATAGAGATCAATCGTTTATTCCCGGATGCGTTGATATTCTCCTTTTTTTAATTATCGTTCTAGTTATTGACATGGGAGGGGGTGAAGAAGATTAGAGATATAATCAAATATCAGTGACTAATCCCTCCCCTTCCCTTCTTTGAATTTTCGAATTTATTAAATTATAATAAGTTCGAAAAGAGAAAGCATAAAAGTGGATTCAACTTCAGTAAAACTCGGAACTCGGACCGGGACTCTAAATTAAATTTAATTTAAATTAATAAGATAAGAGAATGAGAACGGAAATGGAAATTGATGGCTAGGTCAACAATATTATACAAAATACTTAAATGAAAAATGAAATACTTTACTGGGATTATAAATGTAGTTAGAAATTCTTCTATTACTTATTTAATTATATTACTATCTTGATTTCAACGAAATCTTTCAGAATTTGATTTCGAGTTAGCAACTTCTATTTTTTTTTTGTTCCTTTCTTCTCTTTGGATTGGAAAATGGAATAGTTGGTTAAATAAAAAATCCAAAGGAGGTTCATGGCCAAGGGTAAAGATGTTCGAGTAACAGTTATTTTGGAATGTGCCAAATGTACTCGAAATGGTGCTAATAAGGAATCAATGAGTATTGGTATTTCCAGATATATTACTCAAAAGAATCGACATAATACGCCTAGTCGATTGGAATTGAGAAAATTCTGTCCCTTTTGTTACAAACATACAATTCATGGGGAGATAAAGAAATAGATCGAACTGATCCGATCGCCTGTATGTCACCCTTACAAGGAAGATTCAAAATGATATATATTATATATATATTCTATATAACATATATTTAAAGATAAACAACCCAAAATCCCTCATCAAAATTGGATTTTCGGGATAAGGAATAAACAAATCATGGATAAACCCAAGCGACTCTATTTTAAATCCAAGCGATCTTTTCGTAGGCGTTTGCCCCCGATTGGATCGGGGGATCGAATTGATTATAGAAACATGAGTTTAATTAGTCGATTTATTAGTGAACAAGGAAAAATATTATCTAGACGGGTGAATCGATTAAACTTAAAACAACAACGATTAATTGCTAGTGCTATAAAGCAAGCTCGTATTTTATCTTTGTTACCTTTTCTTAATAATGAGAAACAATTTGAAAGAGGTGAGTCGACCACTAGAACTACTGGTCTTAGAATCAAAAAGAAATAGGTTTATTCTTCACTTGAATCAAAATTCTAATACGAACTCAAAGGCGGATTGATGTTTTGTTCGAAAAATTCGCGAATCCAGATTTTGATTGTTGTATCATAAGAAAAAAAAAGAATCAATCTTTTTTTATTGAACGTGTTGTTTGTTCATTTTGGCGACCTTATCATATTATTATATGGTATCATACTAATTTCTATTCTACCTTCCCGGAGTTAATTCTCCAGCGAACTCTATTTAAAATTTAAAACATTCCCATGAATTCCTTCCAATCTACTTATTTTATAATTTCATTGGAAATCATATAAAGACAATTTCTATTTAATATAGCTATTTGCGCAAGTATTTTACGATTAAGAAGCAACTGCCTCTTGTACAGATTGTGTATTAACTTATTATAACTATAGTATACACTATTACCGCGAATTACTGCATTTATCCGAGTGATCCACAAACGACGAAAATCTCTCTTTTTCCTACCTCTATCCCGATAAGCCGAAAACAAAGCTCTTATTTTCTGTTGAGTAATAGTTCTAGTAAGTCTTGAATGAGCCCCTCGAAAACTTGATGCAAATAAACGAATTTTTGTTCTACGTCTTCGAGCTATATATCCTCGTTTAATTCTGGTCATTGAATAAATGAAACTTCGATGAATAACTAATTGATTTCCCTTCTTTCAGTTATTCCTTTTCCCTTTCCTAATTTTTGAATAACAAAACGGATTCGTCCAATGTATAAAATAAAAACTCCAATGGCTTTTGCTACTATAACCTTCCTGACCACGATTTTCTCTTTTTTTCTTCTAGGCATTTCACCTCGAAATAAAAATAAGAAATTGTATGGATAGTGATACTAGATATTAAAAAAAGCATATTAAATAAAAACACAAAGTAGTAAATCTAAATGGATAAAAAAATCGTGGGTTCCATCGTTTCTATGGTTACTTTTTAAACGGCGAGGTCCCCTCTATACACCGGAGCCCCTTCTTTCATTTAATCAATGCTATTGTTAACTTGTACAGTTTACACTCTTTGGCTCTACCTATGAATTATCCAGTAATCAGTCTTTCACAACGAGATCTACCTATACAGTAACGATATTTAATTATGAAGATTAGCTGTGTAGCTGACCCTGTTAGTCCGTTGTTGCAAGAGTAAGGGCATAATCTTTTTGCCTTTTAATTTAAATAATATTTTCCCTGCTTAATGGATAACCATTTGCTACCAATGGGAAATTCTTTTTCATCTTAAATTGAAAATTGAGACGCTTGGATTTACGATTTACACCAATAGAAACCATAAAATTTGATAAACAGTAGAAGGATATGATAGATCCTTTTTATATAGTGAATGGATTTCTTCCATTTTATCCTATTTATTGGTACTGATCATTGATACTGGAAAAATGGGTTCTTTTCTTTTGTCCCAGTCCATGCTCTGAACGAGTCACACATACACCCTAGTACATGTTCCTCGTCGCTGAGGGCATCCCCCAAGGGCGGGGGATTTCGTGACATTTCTGATTGGCTGTCGTGTCTTTCTAATAAGTTGTTTAATAGTTGGCATGTTGACTCGTATACATAATGAATTGGTTTAGATCGATCCTAACCGGATGATTAGGAATTACTTCTATATTGATAATTCTATATTAATAGATTAATTAATATAATACTATATCAAACCCCGGTAGGTAAAAATTTTGAATTGCGTATTTTATTTTCGTGAAATACCTGTTATTTTTTATTCTACCGCTACAAGATCAACAATTCCATGAGCTTGGGCTTCTGTTGCTGACATAAAAACATCTCTTTCCATGTCTTCGGATACAACCCATAAAGGTTTGCCCGTTCTTTGTACATAAACCCTTGTGATGGTTTCGCGTAACTTCAGCAGTTCTTCCGCTTCCTGGATAAATTCTCCCGTTTGTGCCTCATAAAAAGAACTAGCAGGTTGATGGATCATTACCCTGATTATATAACATAAAAAATGGTTCTTCTATCTCGAAGATAAATCAAAGAGAACAAATCAAATAAAGAATAATAAATACTACGAAAAACAAGATAGAATTGAACAACCGTACAGGCATCTTTATCTTTTGCGCATTGCATACGGCTCTACAATGGAATTCACTTTTCCCTCCCATCGAAGAAACAGAAAATATAGGGTCTATCATACTAGACCCAGATCGGTAAATAATCCAATAATCATCCTTCCTTTTATTTTGGAGTAGTTAAAAAATACTATGATGGCTCCGTTGCTTTATATTTATATAGATATTTATTTAGTCTTTTATTCAACAATCCCAAAGTTTCTTTTTTTTTATTCTTTCATAACATAATTAGTCTTCTGGGGGGAAAACAAAAAAGTTTGTGACGCTGCAATAGGCTTCCGATAGATCAGATAAAATCGGAAATGCCCCTTATCTCATACTACTCTTTCGATATAGAATCGAATGGTTTTTTTTTCTCATATCGAATTCAAAATGCCATGCTATTATTACTTAATAGTCATATTTCATATGGCGAAGGCATAGTCTTCTTTTTTCTCTCAAATACAAAACTCATTGGCGCCGAGCATGAGGGAATGCTAGACGTTTGGTAATTTCTCCTCCGACCAGAATAAAAGATCCCATTGAAGCGGCTAATCCCATGCATATTGTCTGTACATCTGGTCCTACAAATTGCATAGTATCATAAATAGCTACTCCGGGTATTACCCACCCCCCGGGAGAGTTTATAAACAAATACAGATCTTTGGTATCATCCTCTATACTAAGATATACCATAAGACCAATAAGTTGATTCGAAATCTCGCTATCAACCTCTTGGCCTAAAAAAAGTAATCTTTCTCGATAAAGGCGGTTGATTAGGATAAAATTGTATCTTTAGGAACCATACGCGCACCTTTTGATGCATACAGGTTATCAAAAATCGCGAAAAAAAGAATCAATGTGTAGATTACAGCCCGCATTCTTTTGGACTCCTTCTAACAAAGGACTTTTTTGATTCCATTTTTCTTTTTCAAGAAAGATTCGTTTTGGTCTGTTTACTTTACCTATAAATAGCAAAAAATAGAAAAGTAATTGACTAAATTTATCGAACGAACTTCTCATTGATGTATTGTTTCATCGAGATTGAATACAAATCACGATGTCATTTTCTTGTTCCGGAATGGGTTTCTTCAATTTTGTTAGGTTTATGTTCTACTCCAAGTCAAGTAAAGATCGGCCCTATTTTTATTTGCACATATAGGACAAATGTCCCAATACCAAGTCTTTTTGATATGGCTTTTTTATTTTTCAATTTTTTTTATGTCATGTCTTCTGCCAAATATTCAATGTATTCATTATATTACTCGATTGATTAAACAGTTTAAGATCACTCCTGTTTATAAATTAAAAATAGAATATGATAAAGGTAGTAATCATAGATATATTACCAATTGGGTTTTTTGTAAACGGAGCCTGGATACTTCATTTTATTGGTCCAATCGAGACAACTATAAAGTATTCTAAACCATAAATTATTCTAATTGATAATATTAATCTGGATACCTCCCCCCCCAAAAAAACAAAATCAATATAATTGCATTTCACGCTCCAAATTTTTGATAAGTCAATCAATCTTTCTTGGGCGAAAGAGAGGATATCTCGATCGGGGGAGAAAATGGGGGAATCCCATGTGACCCAATATATCTGACAAGTCGCACTATACGTCAACCCAAGATGCATCTTCCTCTCCAGGACTTCGAAAAGGTACTTTTGGAACACCAATAGGCATTAAAGAAAAAAAGAATTAAGTACTATATCTTACTTTGGTGTGGAAGCGTAACAATGGGTTTATTGTCTTAATATTAATAAGATTAGCCTTTATCATAGTTTATCCATAAAGTGAATAAGTTCATAACATAAAATAAAAAAAGAAGACAGAATGACTATGACTAAAGGAGAAAATTATTAGGAATAGGTCTTTTTAATGATATGAACAAATATGTATGCTTTCACTCATAGAAAATGAACGTGGGATCCCTCCCCCCTACCATTGCGTATTGGTACTTATCGGATATAGAATAGATCTGCTTCTTTTTGTTCCTACAAACAGAACTCTTCCATTATTACTAAAAGAATAAGAATAGAACAAATATTAATCCTTTCTTCGAGATAATCTACTGAAAAAAGGGGGGGGGTACATGGCATAGTTTTTTCCAATGCAATAAAGTTACATAGTGTCTATTTTTCGTTGAGAAAGGGGTATTTCCATGGGTTTGCCTTGGTATCGTGTTCATACCGTCGTATTGAATGATCCGGGTCGTTTGCTTTCTGTCCATATAATGCATACAGCTCTAGTTGCTGGTTGGGCCGGTTCGATGGCTCTATACGAATTAGCGGTTTTTGATCCCTCTGACCCTGTTCTTGATCCAATGTGGAGACAAGGTATGTTTGTTATACCCTTCATGACTCGTTTAGGAATAACCAATTCGTGGGGCGGTTGGAGTATCACAGGAGGGACTATAACGAATCCGGGTATTTGGAGTTACGAAGGTGTGGCCGGTGCACATATTGTGTTTTCTGGCTTGTGCTTTTTGGCAGCTATTTGGCATTGGGTGTATTGGGATCTAGAAATATTTTGTGATGAACGCACAGGAAAACCTTCTTTAGATTTACCTAAGATTTTTGGAATTCATTTATTTCTTTCAGGACTGGCTTGTTTTGGGTTTGGCGCATTTCATGTAACGGGGTTGTATGGTCCTGGAATATGGGTGTCCGATCCTTATGGACTAACCGGAAGGGTACAATCTGTAAATCCAGCGTGGGGTGTGGAAGGTTTTGATCCTTTTGTTCCGGGAGGAATAGCCTCTCATCATATTGCAGCAGGTACATTGGGCATATTAGCAGGTCTATTCCATCTTAGTGTCCGTCCGCCCCAACGTCTATACAAAGGATTACGTATGGGAAATATTGAAACCGTCCTTTCCAGTAGTATCGCTGCTGTTTTTTTTGCCGCTTTTGTTGTTGCTGGAACTATGTGGTATGGTTCAGCAACTACCCCGATTGAATTATTTGGTCCCACTCGTTATCAATGGGATCAGGGATACTTCCAACAAGAAATATATCGAAGAGTTGGCGCTGGGTTAGCCGAAAATCAAAGTTTATCAGAAGCTTGGTCTAAAATTCCTGAAAAATTAGCTTTTTATGATTACATCGGTAATAATCCGGCAAAAGGGGGATTATTCAGAGCGGGCTCAATGGACAACGGGGATGGAATAGCTGTTGGGTGGTTAGGACACCCTATCTTTAGAGATAAAGAAGGTCGTGAACTTTTTGTACGTCGTATGCCTACTTTTTTTGAAACATTTCCGGTTGTTTTGGTAGACGGAGACGGAATTGTTAGAGCAGATGTTCCTTTTAGAAGGGCAGAATCGAAGTATAGTGTCGAACAAGTAGGTGTAACTGTGGAGTTCTATGGCGGCGAACTGAATGGAGTCAGTTATAGTGATCCTGCTACTGTGAAAAAATATGCTAGACGTGCTCAATTGGGAGAAATTTTTGAATTAGATCGTGCTACTTTGAAATCCGATGGTGTTTTTCGTAGCAGTCCAAGGGGTTGGTTTACTTTTGGACATGCTTCGTTTGCTCTACTCTTTTTCTTCGGACATATTTGGCATGGTGCTAGAACCTTGTTCAGAGATGTTTTTGCCGGTATTGACCCCGATTTGGATGCTCAAGTAGAATTTGGAGCATTCCAAAAACTTGGGGATCCGACTACAAGAAGACAAGTAGTCTGATATAAGATTGATTTCTTACTTTTCACCTTTATTTTTGTGATTTAACATAGTTTAACATAACTATTTAACATAGTTTAACATAAATAGGGTACCGGATAAATCTTGATTTGAATTGCTGCCTTTCCTTTGACTCTTTCTTTTTAGTTATCCGGGAGACGATCCAAAATAAACAGGTATGGAAGCTATAATTGTAAACCACAATCGAATCTATGGAAGCATTGGTTTATACATTCCTCTTAGTCTCTACTTTAGGAATAATCTTTTTCGCTATCTTTTTTAGGGAACCGCCTAAAGTTCCAACTAAAAAGATGAAATGATTTTTGATTATCTCTATCTCAATTGAATTAATGAGCCTCCCAATATTGGGAGGCTCATTAATTCAACTAGTCTCCGTGTTCCTCGAATGGATCTCTTAGTTGTTGAGAGGGTTGCCCAAAAGCAGTATATAAGGCGTACCCAGTAAAACTTACAAGTAAACCAGATATAGAGATGGCAACTAAGGTTGCTGTTTCCATTATTATATAATTTTAAGACTACAACGGATCTATGATAAGATCATTTATTTACAATAGAATGGTATACAAAGTCAACGACTCTCAATGAATACAAAATCGGATTTATGGCTACACAAACCGTTGAGGATAGTTCTAGATC